AAGAAGAAATGTTCGATTAATCCGAAAATTACATTATTTTATAAAATTTTTCATTGAAAAGATATACATGGATTTCTTTCTATGTATCATTAATATTCCCAGAATGCATACACAACTTTTTCTTGAATCAACAAACAAAATTATTGATAAATACATTTACAATAATGAAACAAATCAAGAAAGAATTGCTAAAAGAAATAAAAATACAATTCACTTCATTTCCACTATAAAAAAGTCACTTTATAATATTAGTAATGATAATAAAAATTCACAGGTTTTTTGTAACTTATCCTCCTTGTCACAAGCATATGTATTTTACAAATTATCCCAAACCCGAGTTATTAACTTGTATAAATTAAGATCTGTTCTTCAATATCACGGAACATCTTTTTTTCTTAAGACTGCAATAAAGGATTATTTTGGAACACAAGGTATATTTCATTCCGAATTAAGTCATAAAAAACTTCGGAATTCTGGAATGAATCGCTGGAAAAATTGGTTAAGAGGTCATTATCAATATGATTTATCTCAGATTAAATGGTCTAGATTAATACCACAAAAATGGCGAAATAGAGTCAATCAACGTCGTACGGCTCAAATAAACAAACGGGATTCATATGAAAAAGACCAGTTAATTCATTACAAAAAACAAAATGATTATGAAGTATATTCATTACTGAATCAAAAAGACAACTTTCAAAAATACTATAGATATGATCTTTTATCATATAAATCTATTAATTATGAAAATAAGAGGAACTCATATATTTATGGATCACCGTTCCAAGTAACTAAGAACCAAGAAATTTCTTATAATTATAATACACATAAACACAAATTATTTGATATGCCGGAGATTACCGCTATCAATAATTATCTAGGAGAAGGTGATATTATGTATATGGGAAAAAATCCGGATAGAAAATATTTTGATTGGAAAATTATAAATTTTTGTCTTAGAAAAAAAGTCGATATTGAAGCATGGATCGAGATCGATACCAACAGTAATAAAAATACTAAGATCGGTACTAATACTTATCAAATAATTCATCAAATTGATAAGAAAGATCTTTTTTATCTTCCGATTCATCAAGATCAAAAAAGCAATCCACCCAATCAAAAAAAAATCCTTTTTGATTGGATGGGAATGAATGAAGAAATACTAAATCGTCCCATATCGAATCTGGAATTTTTGTTATTCCCAGAATTTTTGTTACTTTATAATATATATATAAAAAAACCATGGGTTATACCAAGCAAATTACTTCTTTTAAACTCGAATAGAAATGAAAATTTTAGTGAAAATAAAAACATCACTGGAAAGCAACAAAGGAATCTTTTTATACCATCGAATAAAAAACAATCTTTTGAATTAAAGAATCGAAATCAAGCAGAAAAAGAAAAAGAACCCGCAGGCCAAGGAGATCTTGGATCAGATGCACAAAACCCAGAATATCTCGGATCCCTTCTCTCAAACCAACAAAAAGATATTGAAGAAAATTATCCGAGATCAAATATGAAAAAACGTAAAAATAAAAAACAATACAAGAGTAACACGGAAGCAGAACTCCATTTCTTCCTGAACAAGTATTTGCTTTTTCAATTGAGATGGAATGAGACTTTGAATCAAAGAACGATCAATAATGTCAAAGTATATTGTCTCCTGCTTAGACTGAGAAATCCAAAAGAAATTGCTATATCCTCTATTCAAAGGAGAGAAATGAGTCTGGATATAATGCTGATTCAAAAGAATTTAACTCTTACAGAATTGATGAAAAAAGGAATATTGATTATCGAACCCGTCCGTCTGTTTGTAAAAAACGATGGACAATTTATTATGTATCAAACCCTCGGTATTTCATTGGTTCATAAGAGTAAGCACAAAACTAATCAAAGATACCGAGAAAAAGAATATCTTGATAAGAAGAATTTTGATGAATCCATTCCAAAACATCAAAAAATAACCGGAAATAGAGACAAAAATCATTATGATTTGCTTGTTCCTGAAAATATTTTATCATCTAGACGTCGTAGAGAATTGAGAATTCAAATTTGTTTCAATTCAAAGAAGAGAATTGGTATGGATAGAAATTCAGTATTTTGCAACGGGAACAGCGTAAAAGACTGGGGTCTCTTTTTGGATGAAAATCCACATCTTGATAAAGAGAAAAATAAATTAATTAAATTAAAGTTTTTCCTTTGGCCCAATTATCGATTAGAAGATTTAGCTTGTATGAATCGTTATTGGTTTGATACCAATAATGGAAGTCGTTTCAGTATGTTAAGGATACATATGTATCCACGATTGAAAATTTGTTGATGGTACATTTTTCCTCTATATCCTCGTACCATATCTGGTATATAAAAACAAACAAAACAAATGCACACATGCCTTGTCTTACACCCCATTCTAATATACGATACTAATTCAATGACGTATCAATTCGATCTAGAAATAAATCAACAGAATCTTCTTAATTTTGGGCCTAAATTATTCTCTTTCGTGAGTGCAGAAATGTATTATCCTTTTGTATTCCTATCCGACTCCAATTTCAAATTGAATTGATTATTGATTAATTTTATTTGATAAAATTGGAGTCCATAAAGAAATTCAGATTGTTGTGTATATCAGATTAAAATGACTAGTATTATTATTACTGATCGGTAAAATTCATATATGTATAAGGGGGGTTCTTTTATGGTAAAAAATCCATTCATCTCGGTTATTTCCCAAGAAAAAGAAGAAAAGAAGGGGTCTGTTGAATTTCAAGTATTCACGTTCACCAATAAGATACAGAGACTTACTTCCCATTTGGAATTGCACAAAAAAGACTATTTATCTCAGAGGGGTCTGCGGAAAATTCTGGGAAAACGTCAACGCCTGTTGGCTTATTTGTCAAAAAAAAATAGAGTACGTTATAAAGAATTAATTAGTCAGTTGGGTATTCGAGAGACAAAAACTCGTTAATTTTACGAGTCGTTTTGAATTATTCGCTTAATTTTTGATGAACTTCTTTTCGCTTTCAGCAATTCATGGAAGAATGAATCGGGGAAAAACTTATGACTGCACCAGCTACAAGACAAGACCTCATGATAGTCAATATGGGTCCTCAGCACCCATCAATGCATGGTGTTCTTCGACTCATCGTTACTCTAGATGGTGAAGATGTTATTGACTGTGAACCAATATTGGGTTATTTACACAGAGGGATGGAAAAGATTGCGGAAAACCGAACAATTATACAATATTTGCCTTATGTAACACGTTGGGATTATTTAGCTACTATGTTCACAGAAGCAATAACCGTAAATGCACCAGAGCAGTTAGGAAATATTCAAGTACCTAAAAGGGCTAGCTATATCAGAGTAATTATGTTGGAGTTAAGTCGTATAGCTTCTCATTTGTTATGGCTTGGCCCTTTTATGGCTGATATTGGGGCGCAGACCCCCTTCTTCTATATTTTTCGAGAAAGAGAATTAATATATGACCTATTCGAAGCTGCCACCGGTATGCGAATGATGCATAATTATTTTCGTATCGGAGGAGTAGCTGCTGATCTACCTCATGGTTGGATAGATAAATGTTTGGATTTTTGTGATTATTTTTTAACAGGGGTTACTGAATATCAAAAGCTTATTACACGGAATCCTATTTTTTTAGAACGAGTTGAAGGGGTGGGCATTATTGGCGGAGAAGAAGCAATAAATTGGGGTTTATCAGGACCAATGTTACGAGCTTCCGGAATACAATGGGATCTTCGTAAAGTTGATCATTATGAGTGTTACGATGAATTTGACTGGGAAGTCCAATGGCAAAAAGAGGGGGATTCATTAGCTCGTTATTTAGTACGAATCGGTGAAATGAAAGAATCCATAAAAATTATTCAACAGGCTCTAGAAGGAATTCCGGGAGGGCCCTATGAGAATTTAGAAACTCGACGCTTTGATAAAGTAAGGAATCCCGAATGGAATGATTTTGAATATCGATTTATTAGTAAAAAACCTTCTCCAACTTTTGAATTATCGAAACAAGAACTTTATGTAAGAGTCGAAGCCCCAAAAGGGGAATTGGGAATTTTTCTCATAGGAGATCAGAGTGTTTTTCCTTGGAGATGGAAAATTCGCCCACCAGGTTTTATCAATTTGCAAATTCTTCCTCAGTTAGTTAAAAAAATGAAATTGGCTGATATTATGACGATCCTAGGTAGCATAGATATCATTATGGGAGAAATTGATCGTTGAAATGATAATTGATACAACAGAAGTACAAGCTATCAATTCTTTTTCCAGATTGGAATCGTTAAAAGAGGTCTATGAGATCATATGGATGCTTGTCCCTATTTTGACTCTTGTATTAGGAATCACAATAGGTGTACTAGTAATTGTTTGGTTAGAAAGAGAAATATCCGCAGGAATACAACAACGTATTGGACCTGAATACGCCGGCCCTTTGGGAATTCTTCAAGCTCTAGCAGATGGGACAAAATTACTTTTCAAAGAGAATCTTCTTCCATCTAGAGGAGATACTCGTTTATTCAGTATCGGACCATCCATAGCAGTTATATCAATTTTACTAAGTTATTTAGTAATTCCTTTTGGCTATCGCCTTGTTCTAGCCGATCTCAGTATCGGTGTTTTTTTATGGATCGCCATTTCAAGTATTGCTCCTGTTGGACTTCTTATGTCAGGATATGGCTCAAATAATAAATATTCCTTTTTAGGTGGTCTACGAGCTGCTGCCCAATCAATTAGTTATGAAATACCATTAACTCTATGTGTGTTATCAATATCTCTACGTGTGATTCGTTGAGACAAAAACTTTCCCTATTTCCTTTCTTTATAGGAAAGAAGTTAAATGAGTTGAATACATATTTTCATTTTTTTTATTCATCATTCAGGTTGATTAACTAAACCAGATAGTTATATGAGTGAGAAAAAACGGCCTATAAATTTGAATTCGCAGTAAAAAGATTGAGTCTCATTTCCTATGTACAAGAATT